TAATAGGCTCTGGTTGTTCGCTGTTCAAGAATTCTTGTTTAGGCCGTTCATACCACCCATACATAGTGTTTTGATCTAAGATTTCAATTCTTCCATGTTTCAGCAGTAGCATATTGTTCCGTGGAGCTAAGGTCCGAAATATGGAAAAAACAAGTATTTCCACGACTCTACCGCCCAGTCAATTCTGTTCCACTTAATCCCTCTTTCATGGCCACATATCTTTACGACTAAGGAATGGGAAATCTTTCTCCTGTTACATGAATCCAATTTTCAGTTCATCCGGGAAAATCCATCTTTTTCTAAACAATGTCTTTGTCATTTGATCCAACAGCCTTCCGTTAGATAGGAACAGGTTTGATAAGTACTGATAACTCGCGGATTGAATATTAGAACGGAAAGATCTATTATATAATGAACTAATGGTTCGAAGCCGCCTCCGTCTCTGGCGATTAATAAAAAATTCGAAGTACTTTTCTTTCGGTTTCTTGCTAAACCCGCGTTTATATAGAGTCTCCCTTTGGGAAGTCAGAAGAAGCCCCTTTGACATCTCTTCATCTGCAAAGAATTCTCGATGTGAAAACAGAAAGACAGAGAGCTCATCGTTGAATATGTAAAAGAGTGGATCTCCAGGGTCCCAAATGAATTGGCCTTTTCGAAAAAAGACTTGTTCTTTGGAAGATCTATCTCGTCCCGGGTACTCCATGGTTTCACTCTGCAAGAACTCCCAATCATTCTCTTGAAGCTCATCCTCTTCATCATATCCACCATCCCCTTCACCATAAAATGCATAATCAAAATATTCATCATTAACTTCATCAGAAATGATCGGCTTGCCCCGAAATGACCTGGCCCAATAGGGAAATTCCAATTCATTGGGCCTTTCGATCCAATCAAATAGAAAGCCCCAAGATTGCCATATTCTAGGAGCCCAAACTATGTGATCGACTGCATCCTCCGCTAACTGTTGCGGGTCGGTGCCTTCTGCCCATTCTTTAAACTCCGATTCATAGAGAAATCTACGATCAAAGATAGAACGAGATCCATTTTCCATCATCTCTAAGGGATTCCTTGGTTCGGGCCTAAGAAGCGAGGATCCCACCAGAGCGCCTTCTACTACTTCGAATAGGCCATCAACTAGATCAGAATCCGTCTCAACGAGTCTATAAGAAGTGATCCAATTTTTTTCATCGGGTCCGGGTAGAGACCAAAGATCTTGAGCGATCGATCCGGCAGAACAACTCAAAAGATAAAGAAGTATCGTTAATTTCTTCATGTTCGTTCCAAGTTCGAAGAACCATTTGTACAAATAAGGATCCCCTTCGTAACATGATTGCTTCTTCATATAGATAGATATAGGATCTATAAGGCAGCAATTATTTATAAGTACATTTTGTGCAACAGCCCTTCCTATCTGATAGAAAAGGATCCCATGATCCGGAACCGGTCTTACATGGGCTCGCAACTCCCAAGTTTGTCTATGAAGAGCGAATCTAATTGTATTAGTGTCTATAATTGATTTCTTCTGTGTAATACTAATCGATAGGGCCTCATTGGTAATTGCTACAAGATCTCGTGCATTGTAACCCATGGCTATGGACCCGAATCCATTAGTATGGAACATTTTCTTTTCCAAGTGAAATCCCCTAGTATATGAAAGGGTGAAAACGTGCTTTCGTTGTTGTGGAATAAGAAGCCTTCGTATCTTAATGCATGTATTTAATTTATTCGGAGCTATTAGAGCGGGATCCACTTTTTGGGGAATATGAGTCGAAGCAATAACAAGAATATCTCTAGTGGACCGTCTTTCACAATCCCCGGAGAGATAGTTCAATAATAAACCGAGGGACTCCGACTCATCCACATACAGATCATGAATGTTTGGAATCCATACTATGCAAGGAGACATTGTTCTTGCCAATTCGAATTGCAAGTTGATAGAAGCTAGGTCTATTTCCAACTCGATGATATACCTAAGTATCTCATCATCCACCGTATACTCCTCCCTCAGCTCCGGGTCCGAGTCCAAGTTCGAATAAATAGAGTCACGATCATCAATATCGTCCACATCTTTAAGCGCATCCATATAGTCCTTAGCAGGATCGCTATCATCATCAATACCATCAATATCCACATCATCAAGCGCTTCCATATAGTCCTCAGGATCGAGATCATCAATAACTATTTTCAAATCCAGCTTGTTCAGAAATACCGTAATGAAAGGAAGATAGGAGTTTGTCGCTAGGGATTTGACCAAATAGGATCGTCCAGTTCCTATAGGACCTATCACTAAAATACCCCTAGAGGGGGATAGGGCTAGGCGGAACGAAAAGGGTTTTGGTTTTCCATGAGATGGGAAATGCAAACTATTAGCCCCACACGAGGTTTGTGAATAAGTGATTGTCTGATAATGAGCAAGGAATATCCGTCTTTCTGCTAAACAGGATGTATTGAACTCATAATTCATTAGATCCTTTTGATGAATGTCAACTACGTATCGTAA